GTTAATGTAGCTTAATAAACCAAAGCAAGGCACTGAAAATGCCTAGATGAGCCATAAGGCTCCATAAACACAAAGGTTTGGTCCTGGCCTTCCTATTAGTTTTTAATAAGATTATACATGCAAGCCTCCGCGCCCCGGTGAAAATGCCCTCCAAATCCCAATAACCGATTAAAAGGAGCGGGTATCAAGCACACTAAACAAGTAGCTTACAACGCCTTGCTCGACCACACCCCCACGGGATACAGCAGTAATAAAAATTAAGCTATGAACGAAAGTTCGACTAAGCTATATTAAACCTCCGGGGTTGGTAAATTTCGTGCCAGCCACCGCGGTCATACGATTAACCCAAACTAATAGGCCCTCGGCGTAAAGCGTGTTAAAGATCAACCCACACTAAAGCTAAAACCTAACCAAGCCGTAAAAAGCTACCGTTAACATAAAATAGACCACGAAAGTGACTTTACTAATTCTGACTGCACGATAGCTAAGACCCAAACTGGGATTAGATACCCCACTATGCTTAGCCCTAAACATAAATAATTCACGTAACAAAATTATTCGCCAGAGAACTACTAGCAACAGCTTAAAACTCAAAGGACTTGGCGGTGCTTCACACCCCTCTAGAGGAGCCTGTTCTGTAATCGATAAACCCCGATAAACCTCACCACTCCTTGCTAATACAGTCTATATACCGCCATCTTCAGCAAACCCTTAAAAGGAACAAAAGTAAGCACAATAATCGCTACGTAAAAAAGTTAGGTCAAGGTGTAACCTATGGAGTGGGAAGAAATGGGCTACATTTTCTAAATAAGAACAACCATACGAAAGTTTTTATGAAATTAACAAACTAAAGGTGGATTTAGTAGTAAGCTAAGAATAGAGAGCTTAGCTGAACCGGGCCATGAAGCACGCACACACCGCCCGTCACCCTCCTCAAATAAACGCTACAAGCTACATAAAACCAACACAAAACATATAGAGGAGATAAGTCGTAACAAGGTAAGCATACTGGAAAGTGTGCTTGGATAAACCAAAGTGTAGCTTAAACAAAGCGTCTGGCTTACACCCAGAAGATTTCACACCCAATGACCACTTTGAACTAAAGCTAGCCCAAATAACAAACAACTAAACTACAAAGCAAGCATCAAACAAAACATTTAGTCATACATTAAAGTATAGGAGATAGAAATTTTAACTGGAGCTATAGAGACAGTACCGCAAGGGAAAGATGAAAGAGAGTTCAAAGTAAAAAATAGCAAAGATTACCCCTTCTACCTTTTGCATAATGAGTTAGCTAGAACAACTTAACAAAGAGAACTTAAGCTAAGCCCCCCGAAACCAGACGAGCTACCTACGAACAATCCCCTGGGATGAACTCATCTATGTGGCAAAATAGTGAGAAGATTTGCAGGTAGAGGTGAAAAGCCTAACGAGCCTGGTGATAGCTGGTTACCCAGAATAGAATTTCAGTTCAACTTTAAACTTACCTAAAACCCCAAGAATTTTAATGTAAGCTTAAAATATAATCTAAAAAGGTACAGCTTTTTAGATCAAGGATACAACCTTACTTAGAGAGTAAACATAAATAAGACCATAGTAGGCCTAAAAGCAGCCATCAATTAAGAAAGCGTTAAAGCTCAACAATTCAATCAACATAATACCAAAAGAACTCAAAACAACTCCTAACGTACTACTGGGTCAATCTATTCAATTATAGAAGAGACAATGCTAATATGAGTAACAAGAAACCTTTTCTCCTTGCATAAACTTATAGCCGAAACGGATATCCACTGATAGTTAACAACAAGATAAAATTAACTAACCAATTAATACACCTATCAAACTAATTGTTAAGCCAACACAGGAATGCAGCCAAGGAAAGATTAAAAGAAGTAAAAGGAACTCGGCAAACACAAACCCCGCCTGTTTACCAAAAACATCACCTCCAGCATTACTAGTATTGGAGGCACTGCCTGCCCAGTGACGTAAGTTAAACGGCCGCGGTATCCTGACCGTGCAAAGGTAGCATAATCATTTGTTCTATAAATAAGGACTTGTATGAACGGCCACACGAGGGTTTAACTGTCTCTTACTTCCAATCAGTGAAATTGACCTTCCCGTGAAGAGGCGGGAATAAAATAATAAGACGAGAAGACCCTATGGAGCTTTAATTAACTAACTCAACAGAGCAAATCCAGTCAACCAACAGGGAATAAAAATTTCTACAATGAGTTAGCAATTTAGGTTGGGGTGACCTCGGAGAACAAAACAACCTCCGAGTGATATAAACTAAGACAAACCAGTCAAAGTGCCACATCATTAATTGATCCAAAAATTTTTGATCAACGGAACAAGTTACCCTAGGGATAACAGCGCAATCCTGTTTGAGAGTCCATATCGACAATAGGGTTTACGACCTCGATGTTGGATCAGGACATCCTAATGGTGCAGCAGCTATTAAGGGTTCGTTTGTTCAACGATTAAAGTCCTACGTGATCTGAGTTCAGACCGGAGTAATCCAGGTCGGTTTCTATCTATTAACCAGTTCCTCCCAGTACGAAAGGACAAGAGAAACAAGGCCCACCTCAACACAGGCGCCTTAAGACTAATAGATGATATAATCTCAATCTAACCAGTCTAATCCCCCATGAGTCCAAGAAACAGGACTTGTTAGGGTGGCAGAGCCGGCAATTGCATAAAACTTAAACCTTTATCTTCAGAGGTTCAACTCCTCTCCCTAACACTATGTTTATAATTAATATCATCTCACTAATTATCCCAATTCTCCTCGCCGTAGCTTTCCTAACATTAGTAGAACGGAAAGTACTAGGCTACATACAACTCCGAAAAGGACCTAACATCGTAGGACCCTACGGACTCCTACAACCCATCGCAGACGCCGTAAAACTATTCACCAAAGAACCCCTACGACCACTAACATCCTCCACGACCATATTCATTATGGCTCCTATTCTAGCCCTAGCCTTAGCCCTAACTATGTGAGCCCCCCTGCCCATACCATACCCCCTCATCAACATAAACCTAGGAGTGTTGTTCATACTAGCAATATCAAGCCTAGCTGTCTACTCAATCCTATGATCCGGATGGGCCTCAAACTCAAAATACGCCCTAATCGGAGCCTTACGAGCCGTAGCCCAAACAATCTCATACGAAGTGACCCTAGCCATTATCCTTCTATCAGTCTTACTAATAAACGGATCCTTCACCCTATCCACACTAATCATTACTCAAGAACACCTATGACTAATCTTCCCCGCGTGACCACTAGCCATAATATGATTTATCTCCACCCTAGCAGAAACCAACCGTGCCCCATTTGACCTCACAGAAGGAGAATCGGAACTTGTTTCAGGATTCAACGTAGAATACGCAGCAGGCCCATTCGCTATATTCTTCCTAGCAGAATACGCTAACATCATCATAATAAACATCTTCACAACTCTCTTATTCCTCGGAGCATTTCACAACCCATATATACCTGAACTATATGTCATCAACTTTACCGTAAAAACCCTGGCACTGACAATTCTATTCCTATGGATCCGGGCATCATACCCACGATTCCGATACGACCAACTGATACATCTTCTATGAAAAAACTTCCTACCCCTTACACTAGCCCTATGTATATGACATGTAACCCTACCCATCATCTCAGCAAGCATTCCCCCTCAAACATAAGAAATATGTCTGACAAAAGAGTTACTTTGATAGAGTAAATAATAGAGGTTCAAACCCTCTTATTTCTAGAACAATAGGAATCGAACCTAATCCTAAGAATTCAAAAATCTCCGTGCTACCCAAATACACCATATTCTAAAGTAAGGTCAGCTAAATAAGCTATCGGGCCCATACCCCGAAAATGTTGGTTTATCCCCTTCCCGTACTAATAAAACCCCCTATTCTTATCATCATTATATCAACCGTTATATCAGGGACCATAATCGTCCTCACGAGCTCCCATTGGCTACTGACCTGAATTGGCTTTGAAATAAACATACTAGCAATTATCCCAATCCTGATAAAAAACCATACCCCACGAGCTACAGAAGCATCCACAAAATATTTCCTAACACAAGCCACCGCATCTATACTCCTAATAATAGGCATTATCATCAACCTAATATTCTCGGGAGAATGAACAATCTCAAAAATCCCTAACCCCGTCGCATCAGGCCTAGTAACCATTGCTCTAACAATAAAACTCGGCATAGCCCCTTTCCACTTCTGAGTGCCCGAAGTGACACAAGGAATCTCGCTATCCTCAGGCATAATTCTACTCACATGACAAAAAATTGCACCACTATCCGTTCTCTATCAAATTTCACCATCCATCAACCCCAAACTACTAATTACCATAGCAATCACATCCGTACTGATCGGAGGCTGAGGAGGACTAAATCAAACCCAACTCCGAAAAATCCTAGCCTACTCATCAATCGCCCATATAGGATGGATAGCTGTCATTCTAACATACAACCCTACCCTAATGATCCTAAACCTCACAATCTACATTATAATAACCCTAAGCACATTCATACTATTCATGCACAACTCATCCACAACGACACTATCACTATCGAACACATGAAATAAACTACCACTCATGACATCACTAATCCTAATACTAATAATATCGCTAGGAGGCCTCCCACCTCTATCAGGCTTTGCGCCCAAATGAATAATCATTCAAGAACTAACAAAAAACGATATAATTATTCTACCAACATTCATGGCCATCACAGCACTATTGAACCTATACTTCTACATACGCTTATCCTACACCACAGCACTAACCATATTCCCCTCAGTAAACAACATAAAAATAAAATGACAGTTCGAAAGTACAAAAAAAATTATCCTTCTACCACCACTAATCATCATCTCAACCATACTACTCCCCATAACCCCAATAATATCCATCTTAGAATAGAGATTTAGGCTAAAAAGACCAAGGGCCTTCAAAGCCCTAAGTAAGTACTACTAACTTAATCTCTGTAAACCGACCTAAGGACTGCGAGACTCTATCTTACATCAACTGAATGCAAATCAACTACTTTAATTAAGCTAAGCCCTTACTAGATCGGTGGGCCTCTATCCCACGAAACTTTAGTTAACAGCTAAAAACCCTAGTCAACTGGCTTCAATCTACTTCTCCCGCCGCGTAGGGAAAAAAAGGCGGGAGAAGCCCCGGCAGGGTTGAAGCTGCTTCTTTGAATTTGCAATTCAACGTGACATTCACCACAGGACTTGGTAAAAGGGAGACTCAAACCCCCATAGTTAGATTTACAGTCTAACGCTCTTATCAGCCATTTTACCTATGTTCATAAATCGATGGTTATTTTCCACAAATCATAAGGATATTGGCACTCTTTATTTGCTGTTTGGCGCATGAGCTGGAATAGTAGGCACCGCCCTCAGTCTCTTAATCCGCGCAGAACTAGGACAACCTGGCGCCCTACTAGGAGATGACCAAATTTACAACGTAATTGTCACCGCCCATGCATTCGTAATAATTTTCTTCATGGTAATGCCCATCATAATTGGCGGCTTTGGGAACTGACTAGTGCCCCTAATAATTGGAGCTCCTGATATAGCATTCCCCCGAATAAATAACATAAGTTTCTGACTTTTACCACCGTCCTTCCTACTACTACTGGCCTCCTCTATAGTAGAAGCAGGTGCCGGGACCGGGTGAACCGTTTATCCTCCTCTAGCTGGGAACCTAGCTCATGCAGGAGCCTCTGTAGATCTAACAATTTTCTCCCTCCACTTGGCAGGTGTATCATCTATTCTTGGAGCTATCAACTTCATCACCACCATTATTAATATAAAACCCCCTGCAATGTCTCAATACCAAACTCCACTGTTCGTATGATCCGTACTAATCACGGCGGTGCTCCTACTATTATCGCTACCAGTCCTAGCAGCTGGCATCACCATGCTACTCACAGACCGAAACCTGAATACAACATTCTTCGACCCTGCTGGAGGAGGTGATCCTATCCTGTATCAACATCTGTTCTGATTCTTCGGACATCCCGAGGTGTATATTCTAATCCTACCAGGATTCGGAATAATCTCACACATCGTTACCTACTATTCAGGAAAAAAAGAACCTTTTGGTTATATAGGAATAGTTTGAGCAATAATGTCCATCGGCTTCCTGGGCTTCATTGTATGAGCCCACCATATATTCACTGTAGGGATGGACGTCGACACACGAGCATACTTCACTTCAGCCACTATAATTATTGCAATTCCAACGGGAGTTAAAGTATTCAGCTGACTAGCTACCCTTCATGGGGGCAATATTAAGTGGTCTCCAGCCATATTATGAGCCCTGGGCTTTATCTTCCTATTTACGGTAGGGGGGCTCACAGGTATCGTACTAGCCAACTCATCACTAGACATTGTCCTTCATGACACATACTATGTAGTAGCACATTTCCATTATGTTTTATCAATAGGAGCAGTATTCGCTATTATGGGTGGATTCGTCCATTGATTCCCCCTATTCTCAGGCTATACACTCGACGACACTTGAGCAAAAATTCACTTCACAATCATGTTCGTAGGAGTCAACATAACATTCTTTCCCCAACACTTCCTAGGTCTATCAGGAATACCTCGGCGATACTCCGACTACCCAGACGCCTACACGACATGAAATACAGTCTCCTCCATGGGTTCATTTATTTCACTCACAGCAGTGATATTAATAGTATTCATAATCTGAGAAGCTTTCGCATCCAAGCGAGAAGTAGCAGCAGTTGAATTAACTACAACTAATATCGAATGACTGCATGGATGTCCCCCTCCTTACCACACATTTGAAGAGCCCACTTACGTCGTACTAAAATAAGAAAGGAAGGAGTCGAACCCTCTGAAACTGGTTTCAAGCCAACACCATAACCCTTATGTCTTTCTCAATTAGGAGGCATTAGTAAAAATTACATAACTTTGTCAAAGTTAAATTATAGGTGGAAACCCTTTATGCCTCCATGGCATACCCCCTACAAATAGGCCTACAAGATGCAACCTCTCCCATTATAGAGGAGTTACTACACTTCCATGATCACACATTAATAATTGTGTTTCTAATTAGCTCATTAGTACTCTACATTATCTCACTTATACTAACCACAAAACTTACCCACACAAGTACAATAGACGCACAAGAAGTGGAAACAGTGTGAACGATCCTACCCGCTATCATTTTAATTCTCATCGCCCTACCATCATTGCGAATCCTCTACATAATGGACGAGATCAATAATCCTTCCTTGACCGTAAAAACTATAGGACATCAGTGATACTGAAGCTATGAGTACACAGACTACGAAGACCTGAACTTTGACTCATATATAATCCCCACACAAGAACTAAAGCCCGGAGAACTACGACTGCTAGAAGTAGACAACCGAGTAGTCCTCCCAATAGAAATAACAATCCGCATACTAATCTCATCAGAAGATGTACTCCACTCATGAGCCGTACCGTCTCTAGGACTAAAAACTGATGCTATCCCAGGACGACTAAACCAAACAACCCTAATAGCCATACGACCAGGACTGTACTACGGTCAATGCTCAGAAATCTGTGGTTCAAACCATAGCTTCATACCTATTGTCCTCGAATTGGTCCCACTATCCCACTTCGAGAAATGATCTACCTCAATGCTTTAATCATTAAGAAGCTATATAGCATTAACCTTTTAAGTTAAAGACTGAGAGTACTCTAATCTCTCCTTAATGAAATGCCACAGTTAGATACATCAACTTGACTCATTACAATCTTATCCATAATCCTAACCCTATTCATCACGTTTCAACTAAAAGTCTCTAAACACTACTTCCCAACAAACCCAGAACCAAAGCACACGCCGCTATTAAAAAACAGTGCGCCCTGAGAAGAAAAATGAACGAAAATCTATTCGCCTCTTTCGCTACCCCTACAATAATAGGTCTTCCTATCGTAATCCTAATTATCTTATTCCCAAGCATCCTATTTCCATCTCCTGACCGACTAATCAATAATCGCCTCACCTCAATTCAACAATGATTAATCCAACTAACATCAAAACAAATGTTATCAATCCATAACCATAAAGGACAGACATGAGCACTTATACTTATTTCACTTATTCTATTTATTGGATCCACTAACCTGCTAGGCCTCCTACCACACTCATTCACCCCTACCACCCAACTATCCATAAACCTAGGAATGGCTATCCCCCTATGAGCAGGAACAGTCATCACGGGCTTTCGACACAAAACAAAAGCATCCCTAGCCCACTTCCTACCCCAAGGAACACCTCTACCCCTTATTCCAATACTAGTGATCATCGAAACTATTAGCCTATTTATTCAACCCATAGCTTTAGCCGTACGACTAACGGCTAATATTACTGCAGGTCACCTGCTAATTCACCTAATCGGAGGAGCTACCCTCGCCCTTATAGACATTAGCACTGCCACAGCATTCATTACTTTCACCATCCTTATCCTACTCACTATCCTTGAATTTGCTGTAGCCCTCATTCAAGCCTATGTCTTCACACTGCTAGTAAGCTTATATCTACATGACAATACTTAATGACCCACCAAACCCATGCATACCATATAGTCAACCCCAGCCCATGACCCCTAACAGGAGCCCTTTCAGCCCTTCTCATGACATCCGGCCTAATCATGTGATTCCACTTTAACTCAATATACCTACTAATGCTAGGCCTCACTACCAACACCCTGACTATATACCAATGATGACGAGATATTGTCCGAGAAAGTACATTCCAAGGTCACCATACTCCAATCGTCCAAAAAGGCTTGCGATATGGTATGATCCTCTTTATCGTATCAGAAGTGTTCTTCTTCACCGGTTTTTTCTGAGCCTTTTACCACTCCAGCCTAGCACCCACCCCCGAGCTGGGAGGATGCTGACCACCCACAGGTATTACCCCTCTAAACCCTATAGAAGTCCCACTTCTTAATACTTCTGTCCTTTTAGCCTCAGGAGTATCAATTACCTGAGCTCACCATAGCCTAATAGAAGGAAACCGCAAGCACATACTTCAAGCACTATTCATGACCATCTCTCTAGGCATTTACTTCACATTATTACAAGCCTCAGAATACTATGAAACTCCTTTCACAATTTCCGATGGAATCTATGGCTCTACCTTCTTCATGGCAACAGGATTCCATGGACTGCACGTAATCATCGGTTCAACTTTCTTAATTGTATGCTTCGTACGACAGCTAAAATTTCACTTCACATCTAACCATCATTTCGGCTTTGAAGCCGCCGCCTGATACTGACATTTCGTAGACGTAGTGTGACTATTCCTATATGTATCTATCTATTGATGAGGATCTTGCTTCCTTAGTATAATTAGTATAGTTGACTTCCAATCAACCAGCTCTGGTTAAATCCAGAAAGAAGCAATAAACATAGCACTAACTCTATTTACCAACACAGCCCTAGCCTCTCTACTCGTACTAATTGCATTCTGACTCCCTCAGCTAAATACATACTCAGAAAAAGCCAGCCCCTACGAATGTGGATTCGACCCCATAGGATCAGCACGCCTACCCTTCTCCATAAAATTCTTTCTAGTAGCTATCACATTTCTACTATTCGACCTAGAAATTGCCCTACTCCTTCCACTTCCATGAGCATCGCACACAGATAACCTAACCACCATACTCACCATAGCACTACTACTCATCTCTCTTCTAGCCGCAAGTCTGGCCTACGAATGAACTGAAAAAGGACTAGAATGAACAGAATATGATAATTAGTTTAACCCAAAACAAATGATTTCGACTCATTAGATTATGACTTAGATCATAATTATCAAATGTCCATAGTATATGCCAACATCTTCTTGGCCTTCATTATATCTCTTATAGGACTACTTATATACCGATCCCACCTGATATCCTCCCTACTCTGCCTAGAGGGTATAATACTATCATTATTTGTAATAATAACAGTAACAATCCTGAACAACCATTTTACACTAGCTAGCATAGCCCCCATTATTCTTCTTGTCTTCGCTGCTTGTGAAGCAGCCCTAGGACTGTCACTCCTGGTGATAGTGTCCAACACATACGGAACCGACTACGTACAAAATCTGAACCTCCTACAATGCTAAAAATCATTATCCCCACCATAATACTTATACCTCTGACGTGAATATCAAAACCCAACATGATCTGAATCAACACAACAGCCTATAGCCTACTAATCAGCCTTGTCAGCCTATCCTTCCTAAATCAACTCGGTGACAATTGCATAAGCCTGTCCCTACTATTCTTCACAGACTCCCTATCAGCTCCCCTGCTAGCACTCACAACATGACTGCTACCCCTGATACTTATAGCCAGCCAATTTCACCTATCAAAAGAACCACTAACCCGGAAAAAACTTTATATTACAATACTAATCCTACTACAACTATTCCTAATCATAACATTTACCGCTACAGAGCTAATCATATTTTACATTTTATTTGAAGCAACCCTAGTGCCTACTCTAATTATTATTACCCGATGGGGAAACCAGACAGAACGCCTAAATGCGGGAACGTACTTCCTATTTTATACTCTAGTGGGATCCTTGCCCTTACTAGTAGCCCTACTATTCATCCAAAACAATATAGGTACATTAAACTTCCTAATAATCCAACTCTGAGCCCAACCCCTACCAAGCTCCTGATCTAACACCCTCCTATGATTAGCATGTATAATGGCATTCATGGTAAAAATACCCCTATACGGCCTCCACCTATGACTGCCTAAAGCCCACGTAGAAGCACCCATCGCTGGGTCCATAGTACTGGCCGCAGTACTCCTAAAACTAGGGGGCTATGGCATGATACGAATTACAGTACTTCTAAGCCCACTAACAAGCTTCATGGCATACCCCTTCATAATACTATCATTATGAGGCATAATCATAACCAGCTCCATCTGCTTACGCCAAACAGACCTAAAATCCCTAATTGCATATTCCTCCGTAAGCCACATAGCCCTAGTCATCATAGCAATCCTCATCCAAACACCATGAAGTTACATGGGAGCAACAGCCCTAATAATCGCCCACGGTTTAACATCATCCATACTATTCTGCCTAGCCAACTCCAACTACGAACGTACCCATAGTCGAACTATAATTCTCGCACGCGGACTGCAAGTGCTCCTTCCCTTAATAGCAGCCTGATGACTATTGGCAAGTCTTACCAACCTAGCACTTCCGCCCACCATCAATCTAATTGGAGAGCTATTCGTAGTAATAGCCTCATTTTCATGGTCCAACATTACTATCATCCTAATAGGAACCAACATCATCATTACCGCCCTATACTCACTATATATACTAATTACCACACAACGCGGCAAATACACCTATCACATCAAAAACATCAAACCCTCATTCACACGAGAAAACGCCCTAATAACGCTACACCTAATACCCCTACTACTACTATCACTCAACCCCAAAATCATTCTAGGACCCATCTACTGTAAATATAGTCTAAAAAAGATATTAGATTGTGAATCTAATGACAAAAGCTCAAACCTTTTTATTTACCGAAAAAGAATGCAAGAACTGCTAATTCATGCCCCCACGTATAAAAACGCGGCTTTTTCAACTTTTAAAGGATAGAAGTAATCCATTGGTCTTAGGAACCAAAAAATTGGTGCAACTCCAAATAAAAGTAATTAACCTATTCGCTTCCTCTATCATCACAACACTATCCATACTCACACTCCCAATCGTCTTGACCAGCACCTCAATCTACAAAAACAAGCTCTACCCACAATATGTAAAAACCACCATTTCATACGCCTTCATAATCAGCATGATCCCCACAACAATATTCATCTATTCGGGGCAGGAGATAATTATCTCAAACTGACACTGAATAACAATTCAAACCATAAAACTCACACTTAGCTTTAAACTAGACCATTTTTCCATAATTTTCGTACCTGTGGCCCTCTTCGTTACATGATCCATTATAGAGTTTTCAATATGATACATACACTCAGATCCTTTCATCAACCGATTCTTCAAATACCTACTAATATTCCTCATCACCATGATGATTTTAGTTACCGCAAACAACCTATTCCAACTATTCATCGGCTGAGAGGGAGTGGGTATCATATCATTCCTTCTCATCGGGTGGTGACACGGACGAACCGATGCAAATACAGCCGCCCTCCAGGCAATCCTCTACAATCGCATTGGAGATGTAGGTTTTATCATAGCCATAGCATGATTCTTAATCAACCTAAACACATGGGAACTTCAACAGATCTTTATTTCCCACCACAACAACCTAAACATACCACTTATAGGCCTCCTCCTAGCAGCAACTGGGAAATCAGCTCAATTCGGACTCCACCCATGACTGCCTTCAGCCATAGAAGGACCTACCCCAGTATCCGCCCTACTCCATTCAAGTACCATGGTCGTAGCAGGAGTTTTCCTCCTAATTCGATTTCACCCCCTAATAGAACACAACACGATAGTACAAACAACCACCCTATGCCTAGGGGCTATCACTACTCTATTCACGGCAATCTGTGCACTCACCCAAAACGACATCAAGAAAATTATCGCATTCTCGACCTCAAGCCAACTAGGACTCATAATCGTCACAATCGGTATCAACCAACCACACCTGGCATTCCTACACATCTGCACCCACGCATTCTTCAAAGCCATATTATTCATATGCTCCGGATCTATCATTCACAGCCTAAACGATGAGCAAGATATTCGAAAAATGGGAGGTTTATACAAAGTACTACCATTCACCACTACCTCATTAATTGTAGGAAGCTTAGCGCTTACAGGAATGCCCTTCCTCACAGGATTCTACTCCAAGGACCTAATCATCGAAACCGCTAACACGTCGTATACCAACGCCTGAGCCCTATTACTTACCCTCGTCGCCACATCCATAACAGCAGCCTACAGCACTCGAATTATATTCTTCGCACTTCTAGGTCAACCTCGATTTAACCCCATAATCACAATCAACGAGAACAGCCAACTCCTAATTAATTCCATTAAGCGCCTACTACTAGGAAGCATTTTTGCAGGGTACCTAATCTCCTACAACATTACACCCACCTCCACTCCACAAATAACCATACCCCATTACCTAAAACTGACAGCCTTGACCGTAACACTTCTAGGCTTCATCCTAGCACTGGAACTAAGCCTCACTTCACAAAGCCTTAAACTCAAATACCCATCAAACCTATTCAAATTCTCCAACCTCCTCGGATACTTCCCCACCATTATCCACCGCTACATACCGATAGCAAACTTATCAGCGAGCCAAAAACTAGCCTCAACACTACTAGATGCGATCTGGCTAGAAAGTGCATTACCAAAATCCATCTCTTACTTTCACATAAAATCATCAGTCACTATCTCCAACCAGAAAGGTCTAATCAAACTATACTTCCTCTCCTTCATCGTCACCTTAATCCTAGCCCTAATAATAATTAATTCCCACGAGTAACCTCCATGATCACCAGTACCCCAGTAAGAAGGGATCACCCAGTCACAATAACTAACCAAGTACCATAGCTATACAGGGCTGCAATACCCATAGCCTCCTCACTAAAAAACCCAGAATCCCCTGTATCATAAATCACCCAATCACCCATACCATTAAACTCAAATACAACATCAACCTCATCATCCTTTAAAATATAGCAAGCAAGCAGTAGCTCTGACAACAGACCCATAACAAACGCACCCAACACGGCCTTATTAGAAACCCAGACTTCAGGGTACTGCTCAGTAGCCATAGCAGTCGTATAGCCAAAAACAACAAGCATGCCTCCCAAGTAAATCAAAAAAACTATTAGACCTAAAAAAGACCCTCCAAAACTCAACACAATACCGCAACCAACAGCTCCACTAATAATCAAAACAAGCCCGCCATAAATGGGAGAAGGCTTAGAAGAAAACCCCACAAAACTAATAACAAAAATAATACTTAAAATAAACACAATATATGTCATCATTATTCCCACATGGAATCTAACCATGACCAATGACATGAAAAGCCATCGTTGTAATTCAACTATGAGAACACTAATGACCAACATCCGAAAAACCCATCCACTAATAAAAATTATCAACAACTCATTCATCGACCTACCCACACCATCAAATATCTCAGCATGATGAAACTTTGGATCTCTTCTCGGAATCTGCCTAATCCTGCAGATCTTAACAGGCTTGTTCCTAGCCATACACTACACCTCAGACACAACCACAGCCTTCTCATCAGTAACCCACATCTGCCGAGACGTAAACTACGGCTGAATCATCCGTTATCTTCACGCAAATGGAGCTTCCATATTTTTCATCTGCCTATACATGCATGTAGGACGAGGACTGTATTACGGCTCCTACACATTCACAGAGACATGAAACATCGGCATTATCCTCTTATTCACCGTCATAGCTACAGCATTCATGGGCTACGTCCTACCATGAGGACAAATATCATTTTGAGGAGCAACAGTCATTACCAATCTACTATCAGCAATCCCCTATATCGGAACCGACCTTGTACAATGAATCTGAGGAGGGTTTTCAGTAGATAAAGCAACCTTAACACGATTCTTCGCCTTCCACTTCATCCTACCATTCGTAGTATTAGCCCTAGCAGCAGTCCACCTACTATTCCTACACGAAACAGGATCAAACAACCCCTCCGGAATCATATCCGACTCAGACAAAATCCCATTCCACCCGTACTATACAATTAAAGATATCCTAGGGGCCCTACTTCTCATTCTAGTCCTGACACTACTAGTACTATTCTCACCCGACCTGTTAGGAGACCCCGACAACTATATCCCTGCCAATCCCCTAAACACCCCACCACATATCAAACCCGAATGGTACTTCCTATTTGCCTACGCAATCTTACGATCCATCCCCAACAAACTAGGAGGAGTACTAGCCCTAGTACTCTCCATTCTTATCCTCGCTATCGTACCCCTACTCCACACGTCAAAACAACGAGGAATGATATTCCGGCCCATCAGCCAATGCCTATTCTGACTTCTAGTAGCAGACCTACTTACACTAACATGAATCGGAGGACAACCAGTCGAACACCCTTATATCACCATTGGTCAACTAGCCTCAATCCTATACTTTACAATCCTCCTAGTACTCATACCCATTGCCAGCATCGTCGAAAATAACATCCTAAAATGAAGAGTCTTTGTAGTATACTATATTACCTTGGTCTTGTAAACCAAAAATGGAGGACACAACTCTCCCTAAGACTCAAGGAAGAGGTAAACAACCCCACCACCAGCACCCAAAGCTGACATTCTAATTAAACTATTCCCTGACGTCCCCATCCCTCAATTCATATAATGATACCACCTTACTGTGCTATCACAGTATTCACGCACCTGACCTATGTACTTCGTGCATTGCATGCCCCCCCCCATCCTCGGACCTCCTATGTATATCGTGCATTAGTGGTTTGCCCCATGCATATAAGCATGTACATAAAATGGTTGATCTTACATATATGGCATATAGTTGCAACACCAAGTTCTAAAGCATAACTACCTGTAATGGACGCATTTCACCTAGTCCACGAGCCTTAATCACCATGCCTCGGGAAATCAGCAACCCTTGTGAAACGTGTACCTAAACCTCGCTCCGGGCCCATAACATGTGGGGGTTTCTATACTGGAACTATACCTGGCATCTGGTTCTTACTTCAGGGCCATGAAAGCTCTAGAATCCAATCCTACTAACCCTTCAAATGGGACATCTCGATGGACTAATGACTAATCAGCCCATGATCACACATAACTGTGGTGTCATGCATTTGGTATCTTTTAAATTTTTAGGGGGGAAAGCGGTATCACTCAGCTATGACCGTAAAGGTCTCGACGCAGTCAAATAACTTGTAGCTGGACTTAATTAATATCATTTACCAACATCATACAACCATGAGGCGCATTTTAGTCAATGGTAGCGGGACATAGTTACGTTACGTACACGTACACGTACACGTACGCACGTACACGTACACGTACACGTACACGTACACGTACACACGTACACGTACACGTACACGTACACGTACGCACGTACACGTACACGTACACGTACACGTACACGTACACACGTACACACGTACACACGTACACACGTACACACGTACACACGTACACACGTACACACGTACACACGTACGCACGTACACACGTACACACGTACACACGTACACACGTACACACGTACACACGTACACACGTACACACGTACACACGTACACATAAGTACATGTACATTACGTTAAATAGATACAAAGTTAACTAGAACAAACCCCCCTTACCCCCCGTTAACTCCAACGAGTATACAATGCACCTACTATTGCTCTGCCAAACCCCAAAAACAGAGCTAGATGCATATAATACACAATTGAAGCCAGTACATCTAAACTTAGTAAAACCAACCAACCTAAGTAACAGATTACTAAAACACGGGCATAACACTTTAATTTTGAATCTATCTATAGATGAACGTTTTTCATCTCTAATACCCCCCTATTGACTTATTAACCTCATACCAACAGAAACAAGTCACACGCCACTG